TACGTACCATTAAAGGATTTAATCGCAAACTTGACAGATAACCCAGAAACTCTAAATTATCTTTAGATAATTGATTTATATTGACCTTTTGCGATTGAAACCATACGGAAAAATAACATTGCCATAAATTAACAAAATAATATTTCCATTTATTCATCAGAAGCGGCGTATCTTTTGTTGCCAGAATGCATTTTCCGTTATATCTAACATAATGTATGAAAGGACCCTTGAGCAACCCTAGGATCGCCGAAAAATTATTAACAAAGACTTTTAAAAAGTGTTGTATTTTTCCATAGAAAAAAATGCGCTCAAAAAGGACTTCATAAGATGTCGATCTTAAATGAGAAGACCGCTTGCGTAGAAAAAAAAAGATGGATTCGTATTCATATACATGAGAATTATATAAGAACAATAAAAATCTTGGATTCAAAATTGATTTTTTTTTAATATCAAAATTCTTCCAATTGCAATACTCGTATAGACAGAACCGAAAAAAATGCAAAGAAGAGGCATCTTTTACCCGGTAACGTAGGGTTTGAACCAAGATTTCTAGATGGATGGGGTAAGGTATTAGTATATCTAACACATAATTCAAATGTGAGAATTTGTCTTCTAAAAAGGGAAATATTGAATGAATTGATTGTAAATTATAAGATTTTTTTAATTTTTTTCCTTCGAAAGAGGATCCTAATCTTAGGGAAAACGGAATTTCTACAATCACTGCAAATAAAACAGATATCATTTGATAATAGAAAAGATTGGTATGCCCAAAAAAGGGATTTTGGTTCAAATCCTTAGTGGGAATAATCGACGGATTCTGTTCATACATTCGCAAAATTAAACGTTTCACAATTAGTGAACTATATTTTTTGTCATAATCTGCATTTTCCAAGAAAATGGAGCAATTTCTATTTAATCTATTTAAACCATGATCATAAGCAAATACATAAATATACTCCCGAAAAAAAAGTGGATATAGAAAACTCTGTTGTCGAGCCCCATCGAACTCTAAATATCCTTGAAATTTCTCCATTTGGATTGAAATTCTATTTGAACTGAAAGTAAAGTCTTTATTTTCTTGAGTTCTCAAATGACACATAGTGCGATACCGTCAAAATAAGGTATTAGACTACAAAAGCAATAGATACCTCATAAACAGGTAAACTGCTAAACGGATTCTCTATCTTTAATAAGTTTCTGTTCGTTATATTATAAAATAACAAAACAAGATGATTAGAAATCCTTTATTTTTTTAACCTAATCGCTCTTTTGATTTTGGAAATATATATATTTTTTTTATCAATATACTGCTTCTTTTACACATCCATCTCCAACCTAACCCAAACGGACTAGGGAAAAAAATAATTAGGACTCATGAAAAAATTGATAATAACACGCAAGCAAAAAATGCCTTCCCATACCCGTATTAGGCACTAATCTATTTTTAACATTTAATTAGATCGGGTAATTTTTCAAATTACGAATGGAAACTCGTTTCTTTTTTTTTTCCTGGAATCAGTAAAACTTGTTTTTTTATCCATCCATTTATATTTATTCACTCGACCCCAATTGGCATTCCTTTTTTTTTTTTTTTCGACACCGAAAACAAGGTTGTACCGATCAGGAAAGCAAAAAAAAAATTATCTGAATTCTCCCTTGATACGACATGCTATTTTTTCCATTCATTCCTTTTAGGATCAGTCGTGGTCTTACAAACTCTACCGCAGATCTGGACGAATCCTTTTCTTCATACAAATGTGTAAAAGATGCTAGTCGCACTTAAAAGCCGAGTACTCTACCGTTGAGTTAGCAACCCCCCCCCAAAAAAAAAAGAAAGTACTGCAAAGCAAATATGTAGATACAACCAGAATAAAGAAAAAAAAAAAAGAAAAATCCAGTCATGTGTGCGTCAGGGATAAATAGATCTATTTCTCTATGAGAGAATTATATTTGGTCGATACACTGTTGTCAATATGATTGTGAATTTTTAATATAGCGAAAAGAATAGAAAAACTAAATCAAAAAGCTTAACCCCTTGGTTTGTGAGTTCATACAATGAATGAAAACTAAGACAGTTAGGGTAATCTCAAATCTTTTTATACTTTTTTAAACCCATTTTTGATGGCCTTTAATTTTTTATGAATAATGAATATATTTTTTTCTATACAGTATTATTTTCTATAACAGTATAATTTTGTATTTATAGAAAAATGAGAATTTCTATAGATCCAAAATTTTTTTCATAAATTTGTTTATGATTATAAAATATAGTAGTTGTTAGCAGGGTATTTTTTAGTATTCGTATCTTAGGAGGAATACTAATAATAAATAGAAATTCTAATAAATCAAAATAAATATGATGGAAACGAAAGAGGAGGAAAGAAAAGAGTAGATAAAATTTGATATCAAGCTATATACGAGTCTTTCACATCCTCTTTTTTATATTTCATTAATTCAATTTCGTTTTATTAAGACTTAATTCCGTCAAAATACCTGCCTTCTTTGAAATATCATGAACTGTTCTTGTTGGTTGAGCGCCCCTTTTAAGGAAATCGAGAATAGCAGGAAGATTTAAATAAGTTTGATTCGTTATCGGATCATAAAAACCCACTTTCCGAAGAGAAGGAAGAGATCTTCGGGATCGAACATCAATTGCAACGATTCGATAAACGGCTCGTTGGGATAGATGTATATGAATAATACCCCCCCTAGAAACGTATAAGAGGCTTTGGCCTCGTACGGCTCGAGAAAAAAAATTCAATAAATAAAAAAATGAGCCAGTATTGAAACCCTAACTCTTTTTTTCCATAAAAAGCATTCATTCGTACCATTCGTACTCTCGTAACTCAAGTTAAATAACTCTAAAATATCTCAACAGAGAATCCTTAAGTACTCTTTTTATTGAGTAGTCTCTAAGCCTTTTTTTGTTTGTCTCATTTTTGAGAATGAATTTTGATTCTTCATTCTGATCTAGTTGTTCAAACAATTAAAAACTGGATTTCCTTGTTTCAGGATTCTTTATCCTTACTTTGAATCTTTGGGTTTAGACATGACTTCGGTGATCTTGAATCGTTTTATTAAAAAAGGGCAGCAACAAGCCCCTTATTTTGTTTATGATTTCTTTTCTTTCTATCAAAGAATCATACAAACGCTTGATTCACGCATGATAGACTTTTTAGTCAAAGAATTTTTAAATTTTAAGAAAATTTCCTTTTCCATTGTAAAATTACTTGAAAGGGCTTTTTTTCAATATATATATAAAAAAAAAAGACTGACGAAGTTGTTCCAACTTATTGATTCGCACTAACCCTAGATCCTTACTCCTGCGAAAGGACTAAAAACTTTCTATTCTCCTCGAGCTGCATCCTGTACTCTTTTTTATATTCCAAAAAAGTGTAAGACTCTAGTAAAATAGAACAAAAAATGTCGAGCCAAGAGCACCTATATTCCTATAGAAAAGTGGCGGATCAAAAAATCCACAGCAGATCATGTCCTTCAATTCAAGTCGCACGTTGCTTTCTACCACATCGTTTTAAACGAAGTTTTACCATAACATTCCTCGAGTTTGTGTAATTGATTCAATTGTGGAATCACGAATAGTCATAGTTCAGTTAGTATATCGTAATCTATACTTTTTCTTTCTCTACGAATGGAATAGTGAATTTAGGCGTAAAAGGTTCCGTCAGAATTCAAATGAATCCCATATTAGATTGTATATATGTAAAATCTCAATTTGAATATAAATCGATATTTATATATAAATTGAGATTTGTTTTTAATTAAAACTCTTAGAATCTACGGTTCTACCTTACTTAACCCGCATCACACACAAATAAAAAAAAGCAAATCTATTTTTTTGAATTCGGTTGAAATGATGAAAAATAAGTTGATTCTTCTTTTCGTTTCAATATTTGATTCTTCAAAAATATTCGATTTTTAAACAGAAAGAGAAAGGTGGTGTACAAAGGCAATAGAAGATTGATTCCGTAATGACTGTACTCTGGGACGGAAGGATTCGAACCTCCGAATAGCGGGACCAAAACCCGTTGCCTTACCGCTTGGCTACGCCCCATTTCGATTTTTATATTAAAGACTACTAAAAGAGTAATATTGCTATTGGTTGTTCGTCAATTCAAATTAAGCCCAAATTAAATATAGATTACATTGGTGCTAGAGTTTTGACATGTGTAGATAGCAAATCAAACTGACTTTATTGATCATTACATAGAATTCAATTAAGATATTGTATGAAAATATTATTTCTTTAATTCTCATAAGAGATAAGAGAATTAAAGGATTTTTGATTGAGTAAGTTCAACAAAGTCTTTTTAGACTATCTGTCTTTATTTTTTTCCTTATATAAAAAATATATTAACTCAATCAAAATTAAATTATTCACAAGAACACCAATTTTTGTTATGCTTAATATATTTAATTTGATCCGTATTTGTTTTAATTCCGCCCTTTTTTCAAGCACTTTTTTAGTCGCCAAATTGCCGGAGGCCTACGCCTTTTTGAATCCAATCGTAGATGTGATGCCCGTAATACCTCTTTTCTTTCTTCTCTTAGCCTTTGTTTGGCAAGCAGCTGTAAATTTTCGATGAAATTCTTAATATGAAATTTTTAATACTGTCTTAGAAAAATTTACGATTTTTATTCTTCCAACAATTCAAAAGATCAAAAAAATCTTGACGCATGGACGAACTCTCAATTCAAACATTGACTTTTTTTGGTAGCCATACTAAATCTGGATCATTCTATTTCCTAAATTTTATCCTCTTTTCTAGAAAAAAAGAAATCACTGGATTTATTGGTATCAAAATTAGATATTTGGTATAAAAATAGAGAATCTATTCTCTTTTTTTTTTTTTTTTTAAGATCTTGGAGATTGTGTAATGCTTACTCTTAAACTTTTTGTATACACTGTAGTTATATTCTTTGTTTCTCTCTTCATATTTGGATTCCTATCTAATGATCCAGGGCGTAATCCGGGACGTGAG